TAATTGCTTTTTTATTGAATCCCATCCGAGCGAGATTCAATTACTTGATACAGAATTCAACTATAGATCCAAGAGATTTTATTCTATTTGATGTTTCATCGAATCATGTGATGAATACATGGAACTTTTATCCGGAACTACACTTAACTATCTATCAATTTTCGATTTTCTATCCTTTCCTTATCTCCTGTCTTAGTCTGAGATAGAGAGAGGCATATCTTACTATAATACTATAATAAAATAATACGTGAATTGATGAGTAAAAGTTGAAGAGAGGTGTTTCCTATTTTTAGCGGTACAAATAAGTTCCTGGGGTATTAGAGCATTACCTCATTAGAATATAATGAAGTAAGGGTTGTTCATCAAAGGTGAGTGAAGAGGAAAATAGATAGGAATCGCGAAAGATAGAAAGCTTTGTGGGATTTAGTCACACCATTAGATTCTATTGACAATTCCAAAAAACTGTTCATACTATGAATGAGCATAGTATGGTGGCGATCCGAGCAGGTATGCCCCCATGGTCAAAAGGTGGATGACATTTCCCTTTCACGGAAGTAGTGGGGATTCGATTTCCCCTGGGGGTAGGGTACTATGAGAGGAAGTTGCTCATGGATTATCAATAAGTTTCGAATTGATTCTTCCTGGGTCGATGCCCGAGTGGTTAATGGGGACGGACTGTAAATTCGTTGGCAATTTGTCTACGCTGGTTCAAATCCAGCTCGGCCCAAAAATTCGCCGATCCATCATGAGATTATTTCCAATTTGATTTGTTCTCCCGAAGCATCTGAAACTAGAAAGAAGTAAAAAAAAAAAATAGCTATTATCAATCGATTTGACGCGATTTGACAAACAACCAATAGGATTACTAGCAACCTGTTTCGTTCCCTCTAAAATCAATATTCGCATGGAGATTGATAGTAATATATCACCCCTTTCTCTCTTAGAATACGATGATTCTAGATAGAACTGAACTTGTTTGATTGAATGAAACCGTTCAAAATATGTAGGCCCCACGCCTTATTTATCTGGGATTGTAGTTCAATCGGTCAGAGCACCGCCCTGTCACGGCGGAAGCTGCGGGTTCGAGCCCCGTCAGTCCCGACCTAGAATCTGATGAATCCATCAATTCATCTCTCTATTTTCTGTGAAGAGGGACACGGAGCAGGATCTCCTTCCCGGTGCTGGGTCCTTATTTCTTTTTTGCTTTCCTTTGCCTTTTGGTAATTTCAAGTCATTCAATTTGTACCGTACCGATTGATGGGATGTGGGAGAGACCTATTTAGATTGCTACAATTATTGGTAGCACCCTATTCAATTAAGGATTCCGGGAAATGCCGTACTTGTCTGGGTTTTTCGCTTGCCCCTGATCCATTTTATAGAATAAACATATGTTTTACAGGAGCACAGACACCAATTAGGATTCATATTTTGTTTTTGTACGATACAAAATCAACCCCACTTTCACATAGTTAACCCGGCGGAATGCTTGAAAGGTTCAAAGTACCCCCACTCCCCCTAACTCCGAGTTTCAAGTTTATAGAAAATCAATTTCTAATTGGAAATAATCTATCGCACTCTCAATTCATATTGAATTTTTCATATTATATATCTGTTCTAGGACCGAAAAAGGGGGTATTACTAAAAGAAAGATCAAACAAGGATCTACCAGACTTAGCTTAGTGAGGGAATGGATAATCCTTTTTCTTCCTATTTGAAAGGTCCTATGGAAGAAAGAACAAATTACAAAACAGTCAATTTGTCAAAGTATTGGATCTTTTCTATTGGGATCCGTCCTTATCAAACCTCTTTGTCTTATAAGGAAATTGGGTCATAAAAAACAAAGTTTCGAACGGAATTCCCTCTTTATTTCCATTTCACTTCTACAATATTGATTGGGTTTGTGATCAACGGAAGTGTAAGATAGGTCATATGGTCGTTATATGATTCTATAAAGAAGACGGGGGGGTATAGAAAATAAAAGGAACAAAGAATGAAAAACCAAAGAGGATTCTTGATTGGATCAGGAATTCCATTTTTTATTGCGTATGTATCAAAGATCTTCCTATGTTATACTATTCAATTCTTGATGAAAAATTGATTTGATAGCTGAGATATTGTTATTCATGACATTGATCCAATTTAATACCATCGGGGGGAATTGCATACTATCGAAGTGAGAGACAAAAGATTTAGACTCTCTATGGGATTAGATCCCGAGTTATTATGAAATAAAAAAAAAATGATAAAATCAAATTATGGAAGTAAATATTCTCGCATTTATTGCTACTGCATTGTTCATTCTAATCCCTACGGCTTTTTTACTTATCATTTACGTAAAAACGGTCAGTCAAAAGGATTAATTTGAATCAAGCCCGGCTTCTTAGTCCTTATCAATTGATGGAATAAATGAAAGGAGATTTCAATCTCTAGTCTTAAATGAGCGGACTAGAATCAGCAGTTATAGTATATGAAATCCGATAGATAGTATGGTAGAAAGAAATAGATCTATTTCTTTCTACCATACTAAATGTCTATTATTCTATATTCTAGAAAGTGAGACTGATGATTCGGCTGTAGAAATATATATAATATAGGATTCATTTCCTATTGAATATGGATCCATCTATAATATGGATATTCATCCAGGTACATAAAAATCACATATGTCTAATGTATATATAAAAAGTCACCCCCAATTCTGACATAATATCCTAAGAATTCGAGTTTTTTGATCCATCCATTTGATTTGTCGTGATTCCAACCAATCCGAGATAACCGAATGTCCGCTTTGACTCTTATGTCTTATATGTCGTGCGTTGCGGCTCTAATTACTCGGTTTCTTATTTTTTCCAATAGGGAGGGACCCAGGGAGCTGTCGAAGAAATCAAATCAATAGAGGAAGGTCTGGGCATATACCGAATAAAATTCTAGAAAAAAAAAAGAAAGCGAGTAATCCCCTTTTTCTCAATCAATCTGACAAAGCAAAATGGACCATTAAGAGATGAGTCAAGCAATTCTATGGGAAATTGTTCAGACAGATTGAGAAAAATCGTAGTAGATTCCAACTATTTCTAACGTGTGAACCATGATATGGACTGAGTCAATAAAGCGTAAATTCAATATGATTTCTCATTTCTAAGAGTCTAAATGCTTGAGCAATAAAGAGGGAAACAAATAAAAAAGGGGGCGGGTTTTTACTCATTGTAATATCCATATCTGATTCTGTTAATAGCTAGTGGCTAGAGTTCATCAAAATAGGAACATGGGATGAATTGAAATATTTCAAATATTTCTTTGATTAAAAAGATATTCTTCATATCTTGCATTTCTAATTTGGAAAAAGGATCTCTTTTTTTTTTATTAATTGAAAAAACGCTTTTGGAGAATGATCTATGAAAGAGACTATTGATAAAGTTCGATTACTCAACTCAATTAGCCGTTACTCTAGAGTCCACTTCTTCCCCATACTACGAGTGAAAGGGAAAATGTAAAGACTACCATTAATGCAGCCCAAGCAAGACTTACTATATCCATATGAATTATGTCCCCTATCTCTATCTCTATAGAATATGAAGATATTCTCCCCTTATTGATCACTAATAATAATCAACTCGATCGATGGCGCAGAGGCAAAAAGGAATTCTAACCGAAGGAAGGTTATTGATGAAGCAATCCAATAAATCTACCCATAACAAGTTCTTATACTGAATTTGTTTGATTCCCCGTTTCACTATCTAATTCAAGGCTCAGTCAGTATAGACTACACTATTAATGTAAGTCCTCACAGCCTAGTTCTTCTATACCATAATCCTCCTTCGAATCCTCGTCGCAAGGATTGACAGCCTTTTATAAAATAGAAAAGCCCCTATTCTGAAAATTGAATAAGTATTGGCAGTTCTAAGTTCTAGCCCTTTTCCTCTGCTTTTGCTGGGCAAGAATTGGGTCATTTGTCTGCTATCAAGAAAGGCATTTCGAGTTTTTATTGGTCAGGCGACACCCGGATTTGAACTGGGGAAAAGGGATTTGCAGTCCCCCGCCTTACCGCTCGGCCATGCCGCCAAAACGAAAAATATAGGGAGATTGGCATTTTTTACATTTTTTATTGGATTCGATGAATCCCATTCTCCTTATGCCTTTTCTAATAAATCTCAAAACCCTTTTTCTTTTTTTTGTTTTTTATTGAAAGAGAAAACAGAAAAGCCAAATTTTCTTTTCTGTCACAGACACAGAAATTCAAAAGAAAGGAAAATTGGAACCATTAACTATAGACTGTGAATTCATGAAAGTTTTGTTTTTTTTTTTATCTCAAATAGCCTTTCCTTAGTGTCATAAGACAATAAAATTGAGACACAACCCATCAGTGCCAATTATTTTCACTAATTGAATCCTTTTCACTTACAATAATAACAAGAATTATGTGTATATGTCAACCATATAACAAAAATTATTACGCAGATATACCTAATTAGATATCTTATTTATATATGATATTCCTAGAAAGCGATTAAGGGAATGGCCGTGCTTCCGTTCTTCAAAGACTGTCAATCCTTGCGACGAGGATTCGAAGATTGAATCTATTGAATATCCAATAGAAATTAGGATATATAGCGCGGTTGCCAAAGTAAGTAGAATTTGGATAGGCGATTATAGGGATAGCTAAATAGCTGCGTGTTCTTACTAAATACAGTTCCTCTTGCGCACTCCAATTGGATTCCACGAATTCAACTAAGAAACACACCCTATCTCTTCTCTGCGGATCATTTCTGCCTTTATTGCATTCATAGATAGAGCAGGGATCAAAAATCCTGAGTCCATTTACTTTTTTGGTATCCAGCGGGCTCATAATATCATAATAGATAGAAATAGCATCCCTTTTTCTATTCTATTATTACTTTTCTATTCATCTATACAAGATTCCCTAATATAAGTCTAAGTGGCAGAATTTTTTTTTGTTCGGGAATGTTTTATTTTCTCAAGCCATTTCCATTTATTTCTATCTCTTGCAAATTCAAATTTGAGTAGAAAATTCTCTTTCTTTCTTTCTCCGCTCATATTTTAGATTTAGATATTCCATATATATATGAAGTTGTTTAAAATAAGATTTTATGTGATTCAGTAAACAGAATATCCAGTCCATCATTGCTAGATCGATCCATATGGTTCGATGAAGAATGAGCCAATGAATGGGATTTTTTTGATAAATAGGAAACAAAAGTAAAGATGCTTCGAGATACAAACGAGGGAATGTCCACAGTACCTGGGTTTAGTCAGATACAATTTGAGGGATTTTGTAGGTTCATCAATCAGGGTTTGATGGAAGAATTTGATAAGTTTCCAAAAATTGAGGATAGAGATCAAGAAATGGAATTTCAATTATTTGTGGAAAGATATCAATTGCAAGAGCCTTTAATAAAAGAAATAGATGCTGTGCATGGATCACTCACATATTGTTCGGAATTATATGTACCCGCAGGCTTAAGTTGGAAAACCGGCAAGGATACGCAAGAACAAAACCTATTTATTGGAAACATTCCTCTCATGAATTCCCTGGGAACCTCTATAGTAAATGGAATATACAGAATAGTGATCAATCAAATAGTGCAAAGTCCCGGTATTTATTACCGTTCAAAATTGGACTATACCGGAATTTCGGTCTATACCGCTACCATAATATCAGATTGGGGAGGAAGATCAGAATTAGAGATTGATAGAAAAGCACGGATATGGGCGCGCGTGAGTAGGAAACAAAAAATATCTATTCTAGTCCCATCATCAGCTATGGGTTCGAATCTAAGAGAAATTCTAGAAAATGTTTGCTACCCAGAAATTTTCGTGTCTTTTCCGAATGATAAGGAGAAAAAAAAAATGGGGTCAAAAGAAAATGCTATTTTGGAATTTTATCAACAATTTGCTTGTGTCGGCGGGGACCCAGTATTTTCTGAGTCCTTATGTAAGGAATTACAAAAGAAATTTTTTCAACAAAGATGTGAATTAGGAAGGGTTGGGCGACGAAATATGAACCGGAGATTGAATCTTGATATACCTCAGAACATTCCATTTTTGTTACCACGGGATGTATTGGCAGCTGCGGATCACTTGATCGGAATGAAATTTGGAATGGGTACGCTTGACGATATGAATCACTTGAAAAATAAACGTATTCGTTCTGTAGGGGATCTTTTACAGGATCAATTCGGAGTGGCTATGGTTCGTTTAGAATATGCGGTTCGAAAAACTCTAGGTGGAGCAATTAAGCAAAAAAGGATACCAACTCCTCATTATTTGGTAACTTCAACTCTATTAACAACCACTTATGAATCCTTTTTTGGCCTACACCCCCTATCTCAAGTTTTTGATCAAACAAATCCATTGACACAAATAGTTCATGGGCGAAAATTCAGTTATTTGGGTCCTGGGGGGTTGACAGGGCGAACTGCTAGTTTTCGGATACGAGACATCCATCCTAGTAACTATGGGCGTATTTGCCCAATTGATACATCTGAAGGAATCAATGTTGGACTCGTTGGATCCTTAGCAATTCATGCGAGGCTTGGTCATTGGGGATCTTTAGAAAGACCGTTTTATGAAATTTCTGAGAGATCAAAAAAGGGGCGGGTGCTTTATTTATCCCCAAGTCTGGATGAATACTATATGGTAACGTCAGGAAATTCTTTAGCAGTAAATCGTGGTATTACGGAAGAGCAGGGTGTTCCGGCTCGATACCGTCAAGAATTCCTGACTATTGCATGGGAAGAGATTCAGCTTCGAAGCATTTTTCCCTTCCAATATTTTTCTATTGGAGCCTCCCTCATTCCTTTTGTCGAGCACAATGATGCGAATCGGGCTTTAATGAGTTCTAATATGCAACGTCAAGCAGTTCCGCTTTCTCGATCCGAGAAGTGCATTGTTGGAACTGGGTTAGAAGGCCATGTGGCTCTAGATTCGGGGGTTTCCGTTATAGCCGAACACGGGGGAAAGGTCATTTATGCCAATACTGACAAGATCATTTTATCAGGTAATGGAGACACTCTAAGCATTCCCTTGCTTAGGTATCAACGTTCCAACAAAAATACTTGTATGCATCAAAAAACCCGGGTTCCGCGGGGTAAATGCATTAAAAAAGGACAAATTTTAGCGGAGGGTACTGCTACAACTGGCGGCGAACTCGCTTTAGGAAAAAATATATTAGTGGCTTATATGCCCTGGGAGGGCTACAATTTTGAGGATGCAGTACTCATTAGCGAACGTCTGGTATATGCAGATATTTATACTTCTTTTCATATACGGAAATATGAAATTCAGATTCATGTGACAAGCCAAGGTCCCGAAAGAATCACTAATGACATACCGTACTTAGAGGCCCATTTACTTCGCAATTTAGATAAAAGTGGAATTGTGATGCTGGGCTCTTGGGTAGAAACGGGCGATGTTTTAGTAGGCAAATTAACGCCGCAGATGGCGAAAGAATCCTCATCTGCCCCGGAAGCTAGATTATTACGAACCATACTTGGTATTCCGGTATCCACCACAAAGGAAACATGTCTAAAATTACCCATAGGTAGCAGAGGTCGAGTTATTGATGTGAGATGGGTCCATAAAAAAGGGGGTTACAGTTATAATCCAGAAACGATTCGTGTATATATTTCACAGAAACGTGCAATCAAAGTAGGTGATAAAGTAGCAGGAAGGCATGGGAATAAAGGTATCATTTCCAAAATTTTGCCTATACAAGATATGCCCTATCTGCAAGATGGAACACCTGTTGATATGGTCTTCAATCCATTAGGAGTACCTTCACGAATGAATGTAGGGCAGATATTTGAGTGTTCGCTCGGGTTAGCGGGGGATCTGCTAGACAGGCATTATCGAATAGCGCCCTTTGATGAGAGATATGAGCAAGAGGCTTCGAGAAAACTCGTGTTTTCTGAATTATATGAAGCCGGTAAGCGAACAGCGAATCCATGGGTATTTGAACCCGAATATCCGGGAAAAAGCAGAATATTTGATGGAAGAACGGGGGATCCTTTCGAACAACCTGTTTTAATAGGAAAGGCCTATATCTTGAAATTAATTCATCAAGTTGATGATAAAATCCATGGGCGTTCCACTGGAAAGTACGCGCTTGTTACACAACAAGCTCTTAGAGGAAGAGCCAAACAAGGGGGACAGCGGGTAGGAGAAATGGAAGTTTGGGCTCTAGAGGGATTTGGTGTTGCTCATATCTTACAAGAGATGCTTACTTATAAATCTGATCATGTTCGAGCTCGTCAGGAAGTACTTGATACTACGATCAATGGAGGAAGGATAGCTAAGCCAGAGAAGGATGCTCCAGAATCTTTTCGATTGCTAGTTCGAGAACTACGATCTTTGGCTCTAGAAATGAACCATTTCCTTGTATCTGAGAAGAACTTCCAGATTAATAGGAAGGAAGTTTGATTGGAATGAATCAGAATTTTTCTTCTATGATCGACCGATATAAACATCAACAACTTCGAATTGGATCAGTTTCTCCTCAACAAATAATTGCCTGGGCTAATAAAATCCTACCTAATGGAGAGGTGGTTGGAGAGGTGACAAAACCCCATACTTATCATTACAAAACCAATAAACCGGAAAAGGATGGATTGTTTTGTGAAAGAATTTTTGGGCCTATAAAAAGTGGAATTTGTGCTTGTGGAAATTATCGAGTAATCAGAGATACAAAAGAAGAACCGAAATTTTGCGAACAATGTGGAGTCGAGTTTGTTCATACTCGGGTACGACGATATCAAATGGGATACATTAAACTGGCATGCCCAGTAACTCATGTGTGGTATTTGAAACGTCTTCCTAGTTATATCGCGAATCTTTTAGATAAACCGCTTAAAGAATTAGAGGGCCTCGTATACTGCGATGTGTGATTTGATCGAAATTTTGATTTTACAGATTCGGAATAAGAAACTGTCATCCCGTTCAATCTCATTGGGATGCCCCAGCTCTGACATGTCTCTTGGGAGGAGCAGCATGAAACTCAGAATCCTATTATGGGTGTATTCAATACTCTCAAAATAAGGGGAATTGATCTATGGTTGATTCCATAACAGATAAATAGGAATTGCTAGTTGTACCTCGTTAAAAAGACTTCTTTACGTGGAATTAATCATTCCATATAGAAAGAATTTCTCTTCAAGTAAACAAATATGGCATGGTTGCGAAAGCCTATCTATCGCATATAGGCTTTAAATCATGACATAACCGTCGAGGTTAAGTAGGGACCTAAAAGATCGAACAGAACGATACATAGACAAGTAAATTCCTTCTGAGTTCCGAGGTATTCTTTTAAGAAGGGGATTCCTCATTCGAAGGGAAGTAGACTACTCAATAATTTCCCATTTCATTTATGTCCTAAATTGCCGAATCAGGAATTCATAAAATAGAAATAAAAAGGAAGGATGTATTAATGAAATGTTGGTTGGTCCTCACCGGAAACTTGAGTAAGGAGTAGATCTTGTTGGGGTTTTCTAGAAAAAAAAAAAAATGGGAAAGCGAGAGCCCCCCTTTATCGTTATTTGGCGTAACTACTTGAGCCGGATGAGAGGAAACCCTCACGTCCGATTTTGAAGGGGGGGAAATCCTATAGGAACCTATCCCAATTTTTCCTTTGCGAGGCCTGTTGCTAAAAAACCCACTTTCTTACGATTACGAGGTTCATTCGAATACGAAATACAATCTTGGAAATACAGCATCCCACCTTTTTTTACTACTCAAGGTTTCGATAGATTTCGAAATAGAGAAATCTCGACTGGGGCAGGTGCTATCAGAGAACAATTAGCCGATCTGGATTTGGGACTTATTAGAGATTCTTCATTGGTCGAATGGAAAGACTTAGGGGGCGAAGGGCCCGCCGGTAATGAATGGAAAGAGAGAAAAATTGGAAGAAGAAAGGTTTTTTTGGTTAGACGCATGGAATTAGCTAAGCATTTTATTCGAACAAATGTAGAACCAGAACGGATGGTTTTGT